TTTTGGATAAACAAGGATTCAAATTCTTTATTGTCGAATTTAAGGAGGTCTTGCGTGAGATCAATAATTCTCACGAGTTATTAGATTCATGGACCAAATTCAATTCAGTGCGCTCTTTCATTCGAATTTTTTTCGACCAGGAGCGTTTCCTTCAAATTTTGGACCCACGAATTTGGAGTATCCTATTTTCACGCAACTCACGGGGTTCGAGAAAGACTCGATATTTCACGATCGGAGGTGTATTACTATTTGTAGTAGTGGTCTTTATATACAGGATGAGCTGTCGGAATATGATCGAAAGAAAAAATCTCTATTTGACAGGGATTCTTCCTATACCCCTGAATTCCATTGGACACAGAAATGATACATTGGAAGAATCTTTTGGATTTTCAAATATCAATAGGTTGATTCTTCCGCTCCTCTATCTTCCAAAGGGAAAAAAGATCCCTGAGAGCTCTTTCCTGGATCCGAAAGAGAGTACTTGGGCTCTCCCAATAACTAAAAAGTTGATCATGCCCGAATCTAGCTGGGGTTCACGGTGGTGGAGGAGCTGGATCGGAAAAAAGAGGGATTCCAGTTGTAAGATAGGTCGTGAAACCGTTTCTGGAATTCAGATCTCATTCAAAGAGAAAAAGAGCAAATATCTAGAGTTTCTTGAGGATTCAGAATATCCCAAATTGATCAATCAAAGAGAGATTCAACAATTAAAAGAAGAATCGATTCTTTGGCATTCCTCTTCTTCCTTGGAAGGAACAGAGGAAGAAATCCAAGAATTTCTTGGCAATTCTACAAGATCCCTTCGTTCTTTTTTCTCTGACAGATGGTCAGAATTTTATCTGAGTTCGAATCCTACTGAGAGGTTCACTAGAGATCAGAAATTATTGAAGAAAGAACAAGACCTTTCTTTTGTTCCCTACAGGCGATCGGAAAATCAAGAAATAGTGAATCTATTCAAGATCATTTCGTATTTACAAAAGACGGTCTCAATTTATCCTATTTCAATAAATGCAGAATGTGATAGGGTTCCGAAGGATGAATTGGGTGTGGACAGTTCCAACAAGATTTCATTTTTCAAAAGAAATCCAATTTTTGATTTATTGAATCTATTCCATGACCGGAGCAGGGGGGGATACACCTTAGATCGCTATTTTGAATCAGAAGAGCGATTTGAAGAAAGGGTCGATCTATTCACTCTATCAATAACCCAGCCCGATCTGGTGTATCATAAGGGATTTTCCTTTTCTATTGATTCCTACGGATTGGATCAAAAAAAATCCTTGAGTGAGGTCTTCGACTCCAGGGATGAGTCGAAAAAGAAATCTTTCTTGGTTCTACCTCCTCTTTTTTATGAAGAGAATGAATCTCTTTTTGGAAGGATCAGAAAAAAACGGGCCCGTATCTCCTGCCGAAATGGTTTGGAAGATCCCAACCTAAAAAAAGTGGTGTTTGCTATCAACAACATAATGGGGGCAGTCAATCAATATAGATTGATCCGAAATCTGATTCACATCCAAGAGAGCACCCAAGGGTACATAAAAAAGGTATTGGATCGATTCTTTTTAATCAATAGATCCACCCGCAACTTCGAGTCTGGAATTCCAGGAGCTCAAATAGGAAATGATACTATGAGTCATAGAACTCTAATGAAATATACGGTTAACCGATATTTATCGAGTTTGAAAAAATGTCCGAAGAAAAGCTTCGATCCTCTTCTTTTTATCGAGAGATCCATGAATCGGGATCCTGCGGCATATAGAGACAAATGGTCCAAGGGGAGCAAGAATTTCCAGGAACATTTGGAGCATTTCGTTTCTGAGCAGAAGAAATGTTTTCAAGTGCATAAGAGCCATTTTCAAGTGCATAAGATCCGGTTTCAAGCAGTGTTCGATCGATTCCATCAATCTCAATATTCGATTGATTGGTCCGTGTTTATTGACAAAAAAGATTTGACTAAGTCTAAAGCACGTCTTTTCTTTTTGTTCGTATTAGTACGAACATTTTTGTACAAGTCGCTTTCTTTCTTGTTGTCGAAGTTACCTCTCGTGTTATCGAAGTTACTGCCCGTATTGTCGAAGTTACTGCCCTTTGTCTTTGTGAGTTGCGGGAATATCCCCATTCATAGGTCCGAGATCCGCATCTATGAATTGAAGGGTCCGACTGATCAACTCTGGAATCAGTTGTTAGAATCAACAGGTCTTCAAATCGTTCATTTGAACAAATTGAAACCCTTCTTATTGGATGATCATGAGACTTCTCAAAAATCCAAAATTGTAGGAACAGTTGATAACATGGATTCCTATTTATCAATTCTATTCGACGATCAAGAGAATTGGCTGAATCCCGTGAAAGCATTTAATAGAAGTTCATTGATATCTGCTTTTTATAAAGCAAATAGACTTCGATTCTTGAATAACCCACAGCGGTTCTCCTTCTATTGTAACAAAATATTCCCTTTTGTTGCCGAAAAGGCTCGTTTCAAGAATTCTGATTTTTTATATAGACAATTCCTCACTAGTTTCTTCATTGGCAAGAAAAAATTTTCTTGCGGCGGTAAAAAAAAGAATGCTTTTGGGGAGAGAGTGACTCTTTTACCAATCGAGTCAGAGATATCTAAGATACTCATACCTGACGATTTTGTACAAAGTGGTGACGAAAGGTATAACTTGTGCAAATCTTTTCATTTCCCAACTCGATCCGGTCCATTAGTTGATAGAGCCCTTTACTCCATCGCCGACATTTCTGAAACACCTCTAACAGAGGGACAAATGGTCAATTTGGAAAGAACATATTGTCAACCTCTTTCAGATATTCATTTATCTTCTTCAGAAAGGAAGAACTTGCATCAAGATCCCAATTTCAATTCAAACATGGGTTTGATTCACACTCCATATTCTGAAAAAGATTTACCGTTCGAAAAGAGGAAAAAACGGCATCTAGATCTAAATCTAAACAAATGTGTTGAGAAAGGGCAGATGTTTCGAACTCTTCTCTCGAAGATGTATCGAACCCTTCTCTCAAAATGGAATCTCTTCCAAACATATATGCCGTGGTTCTTTACTTCGACAGGGTACAAATATCTAAGTTTACTAATTTTAGATCTTTTTTCAGATCTATTGCCGATACTCAGTCTAGGTATCCGTCAAAATTGTGTATCCCTTTTTGATCATATTATGGGTGATCTTAGGGATGATATTAGGCAGGGGATCATTAGACCGTGGCAAATTCTTCAGAAAAAATGGGTTCTTCCACAAAGGAATTGGATAAGGGAGATTTCGAGGATATGTTTACGCAATCTTACTCTGTCTGCAGAAAGGATTCGTCGAAATAATGAGTCACCATTGATATTCACACATGCACATCTGAGATCACCCAATGTTCTGGAGTTCTTCTATGCAACACTTTTCCTTCTTATTGTTGCTGCATATCTCGTTTGGACATATCTTTCCCGTCTTTCAAAAGACTATCTTGAGTTACATACAGAGCTCAAAAAGGTCAAATCTTTGATGATTCCATCATACACGATTGAGTTACGAAAACTTCTCGATAGGTATCCTCCATCTGAACTGAATTCTTTCGGATTCAAGAATATCTTTCTAGTTGTTATGGAAGAATTAAAGGAGTCTCTTTCTGTCGTCGGCCACATGCTAGAGGGTGGTGGTCGCGCTTATGGGGTCGAATCAATCTTTTCTAATTGGAATATAAATCTCTTCGATATCAACGATCTCATAAGTCTCATACCAAATCCCATCGATCGAATCCTTTTTTCGATAAATACGAGACATTTAAGTCATACAAGTAAAGAGATCTATTCATTGATAAGAAAAAGAGAAAGGGTTTACGGTGCTTGGATTGATGATAAAATAGAATCCTTGCTCTCGACCTCTGTGGCTATTGATGATTGCGACAGAGGCAACTTGCTTCAGCTCTCCACCCTCACCTTAACGACAGAAAAAAGGATTGATCAAATTCTATTGAGTCTGACTCATAGTTCAAAGAATGTCTATGGTTCTCAAATGATTGAACAACCGGGAGAAATGTATTTACAACACTTAGTTGACCTTCAGAAGAAGTATCTACTGGCTTATGAGTTCAATACATCCTCTTTAGCAGAACGACGAATATTCCTTGCTCACTATCAGACAATGACTTATCCACAAACCTCATGTGGGGTTAATGGGTTTCATTTTTCATCTCATGAAAAACCCTTTTCGCTACGCTTAGACCTATCCCCCCCTAGGGGTATTTTAATAATAGGTTCTATAGGAACTGGACGATCCTATTTGATCAAATCCCTAGCGACAAATACCCACTTCCCCCTTATTACGTTAGAGATGGAAGCGCGCTCCTCCTGGCCTTTTTTCCAGCATTTGGAGGAGATCTATGGTGACCAGCTGGAGTATGTGTATGACGATACTAGTCTTAGTGTGGAGGTCGAGGAGGAGGAGGATACTTCCTGGGGTATTGAGGAGTTCAGTCTTCCTGATACTCAAGAGGATGGTGAGATTGAGGATCAGGCTGAGATGGATACGAGACGTGATCTTGATGGTATTGAGTATACCCATGCTATTGAGGATATGATTGATGTGGGGATTTCTGTTGATGCTCAGTTAAATTGTTTACCTGAGTCCATTCTCATCAACGAAATTGAGGGTCATGATGTGGATGAGCTCGACGAGGCGGAGATAGAGTTGTGGGAGTTAGCGATGGAGGAGTGGGACCGGCACCTACTTGGTATCTCCCTTCAATTCGCATTAGTAAGAGCAATGACTCCTTGCATATTATGGATTCCAAACATTCATGATGTGTATCATGAGGATAGCGTAAGCTTAGCGGGATTACTGAATTCTCTCTCTGGGGATTGTGAAGGACGTTCCACTAGAAATACTCTAGTTATTGCTTCGACTCATCTTCCCAAAAAAGTGGATCCCGCACTAATAGCTTCAAATAGATTCAATACATGCATTAAGATACGAAGGCTTCTTAGTACACAAGAACGAGAGCGCTTTTTCACTCTTTCATATACTAGAGGCTTTCACTTGGAAAAGGAAATGTTCGATACTAATGGATTCAGGTCTATAACTACACAAGATCTTACAGCACTTACCAATGAGGCCCTATCGATTAGTATTACCCAAAAAAAAGACATTCTAGACACTAATACAATTCGATTTGCTCTTCATAGGCAAACTTCGGCTGTGGAATCCCGGTCAATCTCGATTTCGGATCATGGCATCCTTTTCTATCAGACAGGAAGGGCTCTTGCACAAAATCTATTTATAAGTCAAGGCCTCATAGATCCTATCTGTGTATATATAAAGAAGAAGTCGTGTAACGACGACGGTTATTCATATTTGTACAGATGGTACTTCGAGCTTGGAACGAGCATGAAGAGGTTAACGATACTTCTTTATCTTTTGAGTTGTTTTGCCGGATCGGTTGCTCAAGACCTTTGGTCTTCACCTGGGTCCGATGACAAAACGGACACTTTTTCTTATGGACTTCTTGAGAATGATTCTTATCTAGCTCAGGGTCTATTAGAACTAGAAGGTGCTCTAGTGGCCTCACGGACAGAAAAAGCTTGCAATCGGTTTGATAATGATCAAGTGACACTCTTTTTTCGGGCCGAACCAAGCTTAGATAGAATCGAAAATGGATTTTCTTCTATCTTTGAAGAAGCGGGAGAAGAAGGAGCCCCTGGCCTAGAGAAGCCTTTAGTCACTCAAATAGTTTCGGCTCCTAGAATATGGAACCCTTGGCTCATTCTATTTGATTGGATCGATATCGAAGAGGCTGAGCGTAAAGAGGAAGAGGCTGAGCGTAAAAAGGAAGAGGAAGAGGATGAGCTTCAGGATGAAGGGGCTGAGCTTCAGGATGAAGGGGCTGAGCGTAAAGAGGAAGAGGCTGAGCTTCAAGAGTTTCAAGATCTTGAAGATCCTCAAGATGAAGAGGGTGGGCTTCAAGAGCTTCAAGGTCTTCAAAAGGAAGAGGCCTATCTTTATCAAAAGGCTGTTGAGCTTCAAGCTCAACAGGATGAGCTTCAAAAGTATGGTCCGGGGTTCTCGGAGAGTGGAATCATGAAGTATCCGACACGAACTCGATTTCGATTTTTCACAGAAAAAGGCTTTTTTCAAGGAAGCCAATTCATTTGGGACCCCGCGGATTCACTCTTTTTCCTACTCAAAGAGCAGGCCCTTAGCTTTGTGTTTTCGCATCCAGAGTTCTTTGCAGATGAAGAGATCTCAAAAGAAGGGCTTCTTGCTTTGACTGTCCAAAGACATCCTTTCTTCGACAGTTCCCACTGGTTTATCAAGAAGAGGCAAGAAAGGTACTTCGAATTCTTGATTCATCGCGAGAGATGGCTTAGAACGAGCAGTTCATTATCTAATGGATTTTTATGTTCTAAGACTCAGACTCTATTTGAGAGTTATCAGTACTTATCAAATCTCTTCCTATCTAACGGAAGGTTATTGGATCAAATGACAAAAACATTGTTGAGAAAAAGATGGATTTTCCCGGATGAAATGAAAATTCAAATTGGATTCATGTATACAGGAGAAGGATTTCCCATTACTTAGCCCGAAAGATATGTGGCCATGAAATTGAAATAGGGATTAAGTGGAACAGAATTGATTGAGTGGTAGAGTCGTGGTAAAGGCCTCTTTCTTCCATATCGTTCCGTGGAGCTAAGGTCCACGGAACAATTCCAATAACGAATCGTTGGTTTAACTGAATAACTAACTAAAAGAGTTAGAGCTTTCTCTTCGTTTCAGGTCGACGGATCTTCTCAATTGGAAGATCCCCTATATGGATAATACACATTCCAGTTGACCGAGCTTCATTCGAATTGTTTTGTGCCGCAGCAAAGATATCCACGGGGCGGTTCGTCCTATTCAGAGATGTAGGACCAAGAAGTACTCGATTCTCTTTCGGATAGGCCCTGAAAGGAGAAGGAGGGCTGGAATGCCAACAGGTGTATATTATTGAATTCACCCGACTGGATAGTACCCTTTTTGGGAACATCCCAGTGCCAAAGTCAATGAATGGGGTAAGGTAAGTCGCTAATCCCTAACCTAAAACGGACTAGGTACTTTATCTGTTGGGCTACAGGCGGGCATTTTACCAGAGTTTTCTATTCTCTCAATCTACCCCTGAGAGATTCTTGTTGAAGCATATACTCGGGGGGTGGGTGCAGGGCGGACGATTTCAAAGTGGACTCGTCCATTCATTAGCTAGAATGGATTACCAAGATCTTCGATTGAATTGCTCATTCAATGAGCATTCTGAATATTATGCCTTGAAGAGGACTCGAACCTCCATGCTTTTTAGCACGAGATTTTGAGTCTCGCGTGTCTACCATTTCACCACCAAGGCATCTTGAAAGTGAATTGTATTTCATGAATATGATATCTATCTAGTATCATGGACGGAATATCTGACAAAGGTTGAGGGCTGGAGTCTTTCTGTTGATCGGTCATGTCATCAAGGCCCGGACAATTGCTT